CCGATAGAATTTTTGGGTTTCTACTAATAAACAAAAAAGAGACAATCTAATTGAGGAATTGCAAAGTCGAACAAAAGCTCTAGAAAAAGGACTTCTTATTTCAGATATACTCGATAAAAGGACGAGACTTATTTATTCCACCAAAAAGGTCAAAAAGATCGACCCTTTAGTAAAGGAAGCATTAAAAAACCTAATCGGAGAGGAAAAGGTAGGCATATATTTGCGCGACAAATATGATCCTTTTTTAGCCGGACCAGCTCGAGGACGTGTGAAAGACTTGCTAAATAAAGACAAACTCAACACTAATGTTTTTGTTCCTTTTCGATTAACAAATAAAAGAAGAAAAAGAAAGAAAAAGATGATTCGCGAATCGATCATTCAAATCCAATCCAGGAATTGGGCACATGATGCAATCGTGGAACAAAAAAGAAAACATCTTTCTTATGGAATAATCGTACTCAAGAATCAAATAGAACGAATCACAAAAGAGACGAAAGAGATAGTTCTAGCTTGTGATGATAAAAGATAAGAATCAAAGAAAGATATTTGGAAGATATTCCTAAGAAAAAATATACGAGCAATACGTAAATCACCTTATTTTATGAAATTGTTCATTGAACAAATATACATAAAATTTGGTCAATATATGATTAAGGTTTCCAAGAACAAGAAGAGCAGCAATTCACAACTTGTGATTTTTATTGACCAAATGATCAATAAATCAATGAACTTTTTTGACACGATAAGATTTTACACGCGAAGAAAGCGTTTTGATTTTGACTTATCTTCCTTGTCCTAAGCATATGTTTTTTACAAATTATCACAAAGCCCATTACTTAACAAGTATCCCGGGAGACCTCTACTTCAATATAATATCACGAGACCGATCCATTTAGTAAGGGTAAAATCCAGAATTATTGTAGGAGACGAGGAATATTTGCTTGGAAATCTGGGCGTACTAAAATTCCTAAGTTTAGAACAATTGCATGGAAAACCTGGTTAAAGAGTCATTATCAATACACATTCTTCTCTCGGACCAAATGGTCCCGATTAATGGCGCAAAAATGGCGAAAGAAAATCAAGCAACATTGTACGATGCAAAATAAAGACTCAATTCCATTGGACTCAGATAAAAAAAAGAATAATTTTTATATATTAAGAGGGCCCCCTTATCCGTCAAACAAGAATACGCACGCGGTATAGGACCCGAGGAACCGGTGAAAGTACCCCGTGCAAGAAGACTAAGCTTCAGAGAGATCGCAAGGCTCATCAAAAGGACCTATAAACTAACAAGCTATAGGCCGGGGTCTAACTATCGGCAGACTCTCTACTTTCAGATCGCCGAACAAAAAAAAACTTCTTTTTTTGGTTTTTGAAAGCAAGGAAGCCAATTTGTAATTGGATGGGAATGAATCCAGAAAGTAAGTGGATGAAAATGATTTCGATGGAAAAGCGTTCTAAAAAAGAGCGGTTGCGAAAATACGCTGCAAATAAAGCTAGAGATCCAAGGGAACCAGAAAGAGAAGCAAGACTCACTTGGGAGAAAATAAATCGAAAAGATTGGTCGAATTGGAGAAAAAGAAGTCAACGAGTAGCTAATACGCAGAAAGGGTATTCGCTAAGAAGGAGGATGGGGGAACAACGTGATTGGGGGGGGATGCGTTTCGGGAAAAGGGGGCGTTGGACGTTAAGGACTTGGTTTCTTTCTTCTTTACGCATCAGGGCACCTCTAGAAGAAAAAGAAAAAAAAATGTGAGGATTCAGACTAGAAAGAATTCCTCCGCGGGAATACTTTTCTAGAAATTCGAAAGGAAGGGTTCTTTATATGACAAGAGAGAAAATACTGAAAAGGTTAGAAAAGTTACAAAACGTTGATATTGACCGAGACGAAATATGGGAGAGAGTCAAAGTCAAAATAGTACCGACGGCGATGGCCGATCTAAGAAAAAATCGAAGTCGAAGTTTTCTGTTTCAATGGCAACGGGATTTTAAGGAAGAGAGGGTAGATGACGATCTCTGCATCTATTCTTTCTTAGCTAAACTGGTGGAAGATCCATCCAATTTGGTTATATCATGGACTCGAAAAACGGATCTGAATGTGACTGAAATGCACGATCTTCACAGGTATCATTTTTCACGATACCTAAAAGGTGGAATAGCAATTTTCGAACCATTTCCTATAAGAGAATGGTTTCCATATGATTACTTTGAGAAATGGATTCTATATCAAACTATAGCTATTGCATTAAAGAAGAAACAAACTAATAGAAGTAGAAGACGCGGAATGGTAGTGAATAGAGACAAAAATTCTTATGATTTTCTTGTTCCTGAAAATATTCTATCTATCTCCTAGACGCCGTAGAGAATTGAGAATTTTAATGTGTTTCAATTCTCGTACTCGTAATTGGAAAGTTACGGAAGGAGATCCATTATTTTGCAATGAAAACAACATAAAAAACTCTGGACAATTTCTAAATCAGGCCAAGCGTCTTAATACATATGCAAAAAAATTCATTAAATGCAAATTTTTTCTTTGGCCCAATTACCGATTGATTAGAAGATTTAGCTTGTATGAATCGCTATTGGTTTGATACGAATAATGACAGTCGTTTCAGTATGTTAAGGATACATCTGTATCCACAATTCATTTAGAGTTACTTAATAGCCTATTTCTTATACCATATCTCTATCCCGTGAAATTCTCCAGCCGAAAGGTGTATGCATATGCTGTGTTTCATTTTGCTAAATGATATCAATTAAATGGTGTATCAATTCAATAAATTGGATATAGCAATAAATAAATCAGCAAAATTCTTTTATTTTAGATAGAAAAAACCTTTTTTCTATCTAAAATAAAAGAATGTATTATCCCCTTCTATCCAAATCCAATTTGCATTGATAAAATAAATAAAAATTCAAGTAGTACATGAATAATTGCAAATTTTTGTGTGTACGAGATTAGAATAACTTAAAAATAACTGACATAATTTTTTATTTTTCCTGATCAGAAAAATACATGAAAAAGAAAGAAAGGAGGTACAAAAATTTGTTTCTTTATGGTTAAAGAAGAAAAAGAAGAAAACAGGGGTTCTGTTGAATTTCAAGTATTCAGTTTCACCAATAAGATACGGAGACTTGCTTCACATTTGGAATTACACAAAAAAGATTTTTTATCGCAAAGAGGTCTACGAAAAATTTTGGGAAAACGTCAACGTTTGCTGGCTTATTTGTCAAAGAAAAATAGAGTACGTTATAAGAAATTAATCAGTCAGTTGGATATTCGGGAGCATTAATTTAATCGTTCGAATTTCTTATTTTATTTTATTATTTTATTAGTAGTCTTAGATTTTTCATTTTGATGAGCCTCGTTTTGAGGAATTCATGGAATAATGAATTTTCATGGAATAATGAATTAAGGAAGAAAAGATATGACTCTACCGGTTACAAGAAAAGATCTCATGATAGTCAATATGGGTCCTCACCACCCATCAATGCATGGTGTTCTTCGACTGATCGTTACTCTCGATGGTGAAGATGTTATTGATTGTGAACCCATATTGGGCTATTTACACAGAGGAATGGAAAAAATCGCGGAAAACCGAACTATTATACAATACTTACCTTATGTAACACGGTGGGATTATTTAGCTACTATGTTCACAGAAGCAATAACCGTAAATGCACCAGAACTCTTGGAAAATATTCAAGTACCCCAAAGAGCTAGCTATATTAGGGCAATTATGCTAGAATTGAGCCGTATAGCTTCTCATTTGTTATGGCTTGGACCTTTTATGGCGGATCTCGGTGCACAGACTCCTTTTTTCTATATTTTCAGAGAAAGAGAATTGATATACGATCTATTTGAAGCTGCTACAGGTATGCGAATGATGCATAATTATTTCCGCATCGGAGGAGTAGCTGCCGATCTACCATATGGGTGGATAGATAAATGTTTCGATTTCTGTGATTATTTTTTACAGGGAGTTGTTGAATATCAAAAACTTATTACACGTAATCCCGTTTTTTTGGAACGAGTTGAAGGAGTCGGCTTTATTAGCGGAGAAGAAGCAGCTAATTGGGGTTTATCGGGACCGATGTTACGAGCTTCTGGAATACAATGGGATCTTCGTAAAGTTGATCATTATGAGTGTTACAATCAATTTGATTGGGAAGTCCAATGGCAGAAAGAAGGAGATTCGTTAGCTCGTTATTTAGTACGAATCGGTGAAATGAGGGAATCCATAAAAATTATTCAACAGGCTGTAGAGGGAATTCCTGGAGGACCTTATGAGAATTTAGAAGTCCGACGCTTTAACAGAGCAAAGAATTCCGAATGGAATGATTTTGAATATCGATTTCTTAGTAAAAAACCTTCACCCAATTTTGAATTGTCGAAGCAAGAACTTTATGTAAGAGTGGAGGCCCCAAAAGGGGAATTAGGAATTTATTTGGTAGGAGATAATAGTGTTTTCCCCTGGAGATGGAAAATTCGTCCACCCGGTTTTATTAATTTGCAAATTCTTCCTCAGCTAGTTAAAAAAATGAAATTGGCTGATATCATGACGATATTAGGTAGTATAGATATCATTATGGGGGAAGTTGATCGTTGAAATGATAATAGATATGGCAGAAGTACAAACTATCAATTCTTTTTCTAAATCGGAATTTTTAAAAGAAGTCTATGGACTGATATGGATTGTACCTATTTTGACCTTGTTATTGGGAATCATAATAGAAGTACTAGTAATTGTGTGGTTAGAAAGAGAAATATCCGCATCGATACAACAACGTATTGGTCCTGAATATGCTGGTCCATTGGGAATTCTTCAAGCTATAGCGGATGGGGCTAAGCTACTTTTTAAAGAGGATCTCCTACCATCCCGGGGGGATATTCGTTTGTTTAGCATCGGACCCTCTATAGCAGTCATATCTATTCTATTAAGTTATTTAGTCATTCCTTTGGGGTATCGTCTTGTTTTAGCCGATCTTAGTATCGGTGTTTTTTTATGGATTGCCATTTCAAGTATTGCTCCTATCGGTCTTCTTATGGCAGGATATAGCTCAAATAATAAATATTCTTTTTCAGGTGGTCTACGAGCTGCTGCTCAATCTATTAGTTATGAAATACCATTAAGTTTTTGTGTGTTATCGATATCTCTACGTGTGATTCGTTAAAATATGATCTCTTTCTTCTAAAACCAAAAGGAAAAGGGGCTCAATGGATTAAATATCTATTTTCCTTTTCTTATTCCGTATTCGGGTTGATGAGTTAAACCAGATAGTTATATGAGTGAAACAAAACAGCTTATTAATTTGTAGTAAAAAGAAAAAATCTCATTCCCCATGTACAAGAATAAAGTTGAAGTAAACATAAACAGTGTAAACTCTTTACCCCAAGGTTGAGATTCTTTGATTAGTCATCATATCTTGAAGCGGGCAAGAATAAAAGATCAACAGTATGGAGTTTCTATTACTATATATCTCCTATATATTACTATACCATAACCATACCGGGGATCCATCAAAAGTTAGTGAGCGGTTAGGAACACTAAGGTACATAAAGGATTAGTAATGAAGATAATATAAGGTATTAGATATTTTCCCCATAAAAGGAATTATAATAAGGACTTGAAATTGGTAGAAATGATCAAGTAGTACTTTCTTACGATTCCAATCTAGAGTATACTCCTATTCACTTATTAAAGAAATAGCTATCAAGAACGAATTAATCCTTTATTCCTTTTTTATTTTTAAGTACCCCCTCCTCGGAGAAGGAAGAACAGGACAAAAGATATGGAATGCAATAAAAAAAAGGATCTTTATTTATTCTTTCCTTCTTCCACCCATATTCATACAGAATTCCTAATGAACTAATACCTAATTCTTTCTATTTATTGAAAGATATAAGGAGTGTTTTATTAAAAGATTAAGTTATTACTGAACAAAGAAAAATTCTCATTATAAAGGACGAGATCAATTCGGAAGCACTTTTTTCTTATTCTAGCAGACGGAATTCCATTGGTCTAATTTAGGACTTTCCAATCGATTTTTATCTTATCTAATTGTATCTACGCCCAAAGATGGGGATAATACCGAGAGAGTCCTTTCATTTTTTGTGACCATAGAGGAGCCGTATGAAGCTGAGGTTTCATGTACGGTTTTGCAATAGCGATAGGAATTGTGATGTTATTATCGACTATGATTATCTAACAGTTCAAGTACAGTTGATATAGTTGAAGCACAGTCAAAATATGGTTTTTTGGGGTGGAATCTTTGGCGTCAGCCTATAGGGTTTCTAGTTTTTCTAATTTCTTCTTTGGCCGAAAGTGAAAGATTACCCTTTGATTTACCAGAAGCAGAGGAGGAATTAGTAGCAGGTTATCAAACTGAATATTCCGGTATCAAATATGGTTTATTTTATCTTGTTTCTTACCTAAATTTACTAGTTTCCTCTTTATTTGTAACAGTTCTTTACTTAGGCGGGTGGAATTTCTCTATTCCGTACATATCAATTTTTGAATTTTTCGAAATGAATAAAATGGTTGGAATTTTTGGAATGACAATGGGTATCCTTATTACATTAACTAAAGCTTATTTGTTTCTCTTCATTTCTATCACAATAAGATGGACTTTACCCAGGATGAGAATGGACCAGTTATTAAATCTTGGATGGAAATTTCTTTTACCTATTTCCTTGGGGAATCTGTTATTAACAACTTCTTCCCAACTTGTTTCACTATAAATAACAGAATACAATAACAGTAAGAATATTTTCGACTCAAAATCTCTCTCAAACAAGAGAAAGAAACATCTAATTTTTCATAGATATTTATAATATGTTCCCTATGGTAACTGGGTTCATGAGTTATGGTCAACAAACAATACGAGCTGCAAGGTACATCGGTCAAAGTTTCATAATTACCTTATCCCACACAAATCGTTTACCTGTAACTATTCACTATCCTTATGAAAAATCAATCACATCTGAGCGTTTCCGGGGGCGAATCCACTTTGAATTTGATAAATGTATTGCTTGTGAAGTATGTGTTCGCGTATGCCCGATAGATCTACCCGTTGTTGATTGGAGATTTGAAAAGGATATTAAAAAGAAACAATTGCTTAATTATAGTATTGATTTCGGAGTTTGTATATTTTGCGGTAACTGTGTTGAGTACTGTCCAACAAACTGTTTATCAATGACTGAAGAATATGAACTTTCTACTTATGATCGTCATGAATTGAACTATAATCAAATTGCTTTGAGTCGGTTACCAATCTCCATAATTGGAGATTACACAATTCAAACAATTATGGATTCGACTCAAAGAAAAATGGACAAAGAAAAATCTTGGAATTCAAGAACGATTACTGATTACTAAGATTTTGTTTTTTTGATCGAAAAAATCCAATAGTTACTTAGTAAGTATAAAGAAAAACGAATAACTTGTGATTTCGAAATATACAATTTGAACTCCTATTTAAATTACTTCTTTTTGGATAAATAACAATAAAGTAGGATTGGTTCGAATTATATACAAAAAATAGCGTAATCCTTTTTTCTTTCCTGAACCTTTTAGTAAGTTCATGAAATATTTCATATTATTTATTTGTTTTTTCTACATAATGGATTTACCTGGACCAATACACGATATTCTTGTGATGTTTGGGGGATCAGTTCTTCTATTAGGAGGTTTAGGGGTAGTATTACTTACCAACCCAATTTATTCTGCCTTTTCGCTGGGATTGGTTCTTGTTTGTATATCCTTATTCTATATTTTATTCAATTCTTACTTTGTAGCTGTCGCACAACTCCTTATTTATGTGGGAGCCATAAATGTCTTGATCATATTTGCTGTAATGTTCGTAAATGGCTCGGAATGGTCCAAAGATAAAAATTATTGGACTATTGGAGATGGGTTCACTTCACTGGTTTGTACAACTATTCTTTTTTCACTAATGACTACTATCCCAGATACGTCATGGTATGGAATTCTTTGGACTACAAGATCAAACCAAATTGTAGAACAGGATCTCATAAATAACGTTCAACAAATTGGGATTCATTTAGCAACCGATTTTTATCTTCCGTTTGAACTCATTTCCATAATTCTTTTAGTTTCTTTGATAGGTGCAATCACTACGGCTCGGCAATAAGAAATACTTAGAATGAGTCAAAATTCTTAGAATTACAAATTGGAAATAACCAACTAAAAAATCAACATTTTTATTTAGTAAAATCCATCTACTGCCAACAAATACCTTCTTTTGTCTTTTGTTGTGTAATTGTTCTATTCTAATCTAATTAATCAAATCGGTTCAATTGTTGTTTTCATATTGAAATGAATCGAGATTGATAAGGAGTTAGTTAATGATGTTTGAGCATGTACTTTTTTTGAGTGTCTATTTATTTTCGATTGGTATTTATGGATTGATCACAAGCCGAAACATGGTTAGAGCTCTGATGTGTCTTGAACTTATACTGAATTCAGTTAATATAAATCTCGTCACATTTTCTGATCTATTTGATAGTCGCCAATTAAAAGGAGACATTTTCTCAATCTTTGTTATAGCCCTTGCGGCTGCTGAAGCAGCTATTGGACTATCCATTGTTTCTTCAATTCATCGTAATAGAAAATCAACTCGTATCAATCAATCAAATTTTTTGAATAATTAGTCATAAGCATCATTATAATCATCTAAAGAAAGACACACACATAATAATATTCTTAAAATGGAATAGAAATTGAATATTATTTTATTATTCTTTTGCGATGCATAATAAGAAAATCTACGTCGTAATATTGAAATGGAATAATCCTTTTCGAATTTGAGAATATTTGGTTTTAGTTAATTATTTTTTATAAATTTATTAGAATATCTTTTGAATAGATTGTTGCATAGTATTGGTGCTTTTTTTATTTATTGAATTTTTTGATTAATTAATATTGCAATAATTCTATTTCTGTTGAAACCACGATAGCCAATTTATTGGCCAATTCGAATTCGTATGTACAATTCGTATAATCATGATTGTTGAAACCCAAAATGAAATTAAAATCTCTTGGCTCTTTTCACATTTTCCCACAAACAGATTAAGAAATATATTGATTGGTAAAGTTTGGATAAACCACTGCTTCGTCTGGTGCCTACAATAATATTATTCATATACTACTAATTTTTACCAGATCGAAAATTTTTTATGTTCAAAACGAAAATTTATAAATCCAATGTCACATTCAGTAAAAATTTATGATACATGTATAGGATGTACTCAATGTGTACGAGCTTGTCCAACGGATGTATTGGAAATGATACCCTGGGATGGATGTAAAGCCAAGCAAATTGCTTCCGCGCCGAGAACCGAAGATTGTGTGGGTTGTAAGAGATGTGAATCTGCCTGCCCAACAGATTTTTTAAGTGTCCGTGTTTATTTAGGGCCTGAAACAACTCGCAGCATGGCTCTATCTTATTGATACGTTACAAAAAACTCCACTTGAATCATTTGATTCCTCTTTACCGAAAAAGCCCGTGCTCGAGAAAATTGATTATTTCGAGCACGGGCTTTTCTGGTCAAAACGTATCTTGTCTTTATCACTTTATCATGAGTTATTTTCCTTGGTTAACAATACTTGTTGTTTTGCCGATATTTGCGGGTTCCATAATTTTCTTTTTACCTCATAGGGGGAACAAAATATATAGGTGGTATACTATATCTATTTGTTTATTGGAACTCCTTCTAATAACTTATGCATTCTGTTATCATTTCCAATTGGAGGATCCCTTAATCCAATTAAAGGAGGATTCTAAATGGATAAATGTTTTTGATTTCCACTGGAGATTGGGAATCGATGGACTTTCCTTAGGACCTATTTTACTAACAGGATTTATCACTACTTTATCTACTTTAGCGGCTTGGCCAGTTACCCGGAATTCGCGATTATTCTATTTCCTGATGCTAGCAATGTACAGCGGTCAAATAGGATTATTTTCTTCTCGAGACCTTTTACTTTTTTTTATCATGTGGGAGTTAGAATTAATTCCTGTTTACTTACTTTTATCCATGTGGGGGGGAAAGAGACGTCTGTACTCAGCTACAAAGTTTATTTTGTACACTGCAGGGGGTTCCATTTTTTTCTTAATCGGAGTTCTAGGTATGGGCTTATATGGTTCCAACGAACCAACATTAGATTTTGAAAGATTAATTAATCAATCATACCCTACGGCGTTGGAAATACTATTTTATTTTGGCTTCCTTATTGCTTATGCTGTCAAATTGCCGATTATACCCCTACATACATGGTTACCGGATACCCATGGAGAAGCACATTACAGTACATGTATGCTTTTAGCGGGAATCCTATTAAAGATGGGAGCATACGGATTGATTCGGATCAATATGGAATTGTTACCTCATGCTCATTATATATTTTCCCCTTGGTTGGTAATAATAGGAGCGATGCAAATAATCTATGCAGCTTCAACTTCTCTTGGTCAACGAAATTTAAAAAAAAGAATAGCCTACTCCTCCGTATCTCACATGGGTTTCATAATTATAGGAATTGGCTCTATAACCAACATTGGACTCAATGGAGCTATTTTACAAATGCTATCCCATGGATTTATTGGTGCTACACTTTTTTTCTTGGCGGGAATGACTTGTGATAGAATGCGTGTTGTTTATCTCGAAGAACTGGGGGGGATATCTATCCCAATGCCCAAAATTTTTACTATGTTTAGTAGCTTTTCAATGGCTTCTCTTGCATTGCCAGGAATGAGTGGTTTTGTTGCAGAATTAGTAGTGTTTTTTGGACTAATTACTAGTCCAAAATTTCTTTTAATGCCGAAAATGCTAATTACTTTTGTAATGGCAATTGGAATGATATTAACTCCTATTTTTTTATTATCTATGTTACGTCAGATGTTCTATGGATACAAGCCATTTAATGTTCCAAACTCCAATTTTTTGGATTCCGGACCACGAGAACTGTTTCTTTCAATCTGTGTCTTTTTACCAGTAATAGGAATTGGTATTTATCCAGATTTTGTTCTCTCCCTATCCGTTGACAGGGTACAGGCTATCTTATCCAATTATTATGCTAAATAGCATTTTATTATTACTGATATTATTGAGATAGAAAATCCTATAATTCTTTCGAATTCTTTTATTTCCATTTTCCGATTTTTTAACTAGTCCGCTCTATATTCCCTAGTGGAAAAACCAAATAATTAAAAAAGTAACTAAAAATCGTAATTAGATGCATCTCGAATTTTTGAGAACCCCTTGAACGATTTCTCAAAGGGTTCTCAAATCAAATAAAAATGAAAAAAAAAGAAAAAAAAAACTTTCATTAGGTATAGAATGAGCGTTTTATGTTATGTAATCAATTAGATGGTAATGGAAATGAACCATAACTATGTAAACCTATTCCTAATAGATTGATACCAAAATAGCAGATCCAAATTATAAGAAATCCTATAGAAGCTACAAGTGCCGAATTCGTACCCTTCCAATTTGGATTTGTTCTACTATGTAAATAAATCGCGAATATGGTCCAAGTAATAAATGCCCAAGTTTCCTTGGGATCCCAATTCCAATAGGATCCCCACGCCTCATTAGCCCATACTGCTCCACAAAGAATACCTAGGGTTAAAAAGGTAAACCCTAGACTAATAACACGATAACTCCAATAATCCAAACGCTCAGTTAATTGATATTTGTAATAATTTGGAAAAGAAGTGCTTTTAAAAGCACTTCTTTTTGCATTGAAATATTCAATCTCACTAAATAAAAATGTTTTAATTAAAACATTTTTATTTTTACAAAAGATATCGATGTTTTTTCGAAATCTAATGATTAGAATAGCGGCTGATAATAAGGATCCACATAAAAGAGTTGCATAGCTTAATAACATCATACTTACATGCATCATTAACCACTGAGATTGTAGAGCAGGTACTAGTATTGTGGATTGATGCATTTCAGTTAAAAGACCTGACGTGGCAAATCCTTGAGTCAAAATGGTACTTGGCGTCGTTATTGTGCTTAAATCATTTTTAGAGTTCTGTATCTTGGGAATCATATGAATAATATAGAAACCCCATGAAAGGAAGATTAATGACTCGTATAAATTACTTAACGGAAAATGTCCCGAGGAAATCCAACGAGAAACTAATAATCCTGTTATAGAGAAAAAAGTAGCTATCATCCCTTTTTCTGACGAATCACGTAATCCCCCAAGTTCACGAACTAATAAGGTTATCAAATGAGTCGTAATCACAATTGAAATGGTTGAAAAAGATATATGAGTTAATATATGTTCTAAAGTTGCAAATACCATAAAGAAAGGTCCCATTACAAAATTGGAAATCGAAAATTGAATCCATTTTCTAATCTATTGTATCCTTTTTCGAGAATGCCGCCACTCGGACTCGAACCGAGATGCTTTAGCACTGCTTCCTAAGAGCAGCGTGTCTACCAATTTCACCATGGCGGCTAACTTGAAATAATAGCTAACTTAAAATAATAATAGTTAATTTATCGCGAATCGTCGAGATTCGAAGAGTCCATATAATTTAGGAAGGATTAGAATCCTCATTAAAATAAGATTTCGTTAGGTAGTATCGTCGCGGGTTTTTTAATAATAAACTTTTTCGCAATAGAAACTAAGTTCTTTTGAAACAGTTGGAACAGTTTTTTCTCAGTTGAAGTATAGAACTCATAATTTTTTTTCTAATTTGTTTCGCATTTATCTGATTTCATGGATTTAAAATGAAAATAAAAGAGATTTATTTTTTCAATGCAATGAACAAAATCAAATAATTAGTTTCATATCTATTACAATTTCATTATTAAATAGAAATAATTTTTTATTTTTTAATAATTTCAAAATCGTGGAACAAAAAAGAAAACATTTATGCTCTTTATTAATACCACTTACCAAACTTAAACCCATCAATTTTTGGATTTTGGATAGGTAGAAGTTGTAAGTTCTATTGCAAGATTACTCTACTTTTCACAATAGAATAGAAAGAAAAGAAGAATCTTTCTCTATTGTGAAAAGTTCATCGATAGGAAAAATACTTAGAACCCAGTATACAAAAAACTTTTCCTTTATATATAACAGGGGTTAGTTCTAACTAATATTGTACTAAGGAATTCGGTACAGAAAAATACATTAGTTAATATGAATTATTCATCTTAAATAATTGGAATTTCTTTGGGCTAGGTCAATTGAGAATTATTTTAAAACTTTATTATTTGTTTGTTTGTCGCACAAAAAACCCTTTTGAATGCCCGCTGGAAACTGATTTTGCTAAAGAAAAAGCTTGTACTGCAGCTAAATAACCCTTTTTTTTCCAAAGGTTTTTACGAATACGCTTTTTTGACATAGAAGTACGTTTTTTTGGAACTGCCATTCAAAAAGGAGGTTACTTTTTTTTATCGTTGTATGTGAAAGACATGTATTCTTGCAAATCGATCTTTCTTTTTGCTTTTTGTTATTTACTTAATACTTAAATTCTTAATTCTTTTTTTTACTTAATTTCGTGTAATGCAGATTAAGATAATCGTTTTTTAACATATTTTTAATATATATTCTAGCTTTTACTTTAATTAATAATAGGGAAAATATACAAAGATATGATATTCAAATCAATTTACATATCAAGTATTCCCAATATATATACAGACGTATCCCGCATCACATATATAAGATAAGAGGATAAAAAAGAAAAGAAGGGAAAATCAAAATTGTTAATTAAGCTCAGAATGATATGTCTATAATTAGAATTCAAGTTAAAAGAAACAAAACAAATAGTTAATCTATTAAACAAGACATTCTAAAACTTAGGTAATCCTAGTCATTTTCTATTGGAATTTCAGTTCTATATAAAGTAAGTAGAATTTCCTATAAACATAAGTTTTCAGTGGAATCCAATCAATCAGTTATAAAACAAGTTAGAGAATTACTTCATTTTAATACAAAGAATGAAATACTAAAATGGAGTAATAAAAACTAAAAAGATTTAATCTTTTTTTATATTTTAATAAATATCCTTATTTAGGTAATAACTAGGTAATGAAGTTATCTGATTGCCTTATTTAACCAACCGAACCAATTGTCAATTTTGGATTATTTCAAATATCTAAGAAAAAATCCAATATTGGAATCCTGAATTTTCAGATTTTTTCTTATTTTTTTTTATTATTCCTTTAGAAAGAGATAAGAATTGGTGAATCGGAAACAATTTTATATAAAATTGAAGTCTTAATTTCAAGAAAAAATTGTAATTTCTTTTCTTATGGAACATACATATCAATATGCATGGATAATACCTTTTCTTCCACTTCCAGTTACTATCTCAATAGGATTTGGACTTCTCCTTATTCCGACAGCAACAAAAAATCTTCGTCGCATATGGGCTTTTCCTAGTGTTTTACTCTTAAGTATAGCTATGGTATTCTCAGCTAACCTGTCTATTCAACAAATAAATGGAAATTTTATCTATCAATATCTATGGTCTTGGACCATCAATAATGATTTTTCCTTAGAGTTTGGATACTTGATCGATCCGCTTACGTCTATTATGTCAATACTAATTACTACTGTAGGAACCATGGTTCTTATTTATAGTGACGATTACATGTCTCACGATGAAGGATATTTGAGATTTTTTGTTTATATAAGTTTTTTCAATACTTCTATGTTGGGATTAGTTACCAGTTCCAATTTGATACAAATTTATTTTTTTTGGGAACTGGTGGGAATGTGTTCCTATTTATTAATAGGATTTTGGTTCACACGGCCAATTGCAGCGAGTGCTTGTCAAAAAGCGTTTGTAACTAATCGTGTAGGGGATTTTGGTTTGTTATTAGGAATTTTAGGTTTTTTTTGGATAACAGGTAGTTTAGAATTTCGGGATTTGTTCAAAATAGCTAATAACTGGATTCCTAATAATGGGATCAATTCCTTACTCACTACTTTGTGTGCCTTTTTATTATTCGTTGGTGCAGTTGCTAAATCTGCCCAATTCCCCCTTCACGTATGGTTACCCGATGCTATGGAAGGACCCACTCCCATTTCGGCTCTTATACATGCAGCTACCATGGTAGCTGCGGGAATTTTTCTTGTAGCTCGACTTCTTCCTCTTTTCATATCTATACCTTTGATAATGAGTTTCATTTCTTTAGTAGGTACAATAACACTCTTCTTAGGGGCTACTTTGGCTCTTGCTCAAAGAGATATTAAAAGAAGCTTAGCCTATTCGACAATGTCTCAATTGGGTTATATGATGTTAGCTCTGGGTATAGGTTCTTATCAAGCTGCTTTATTCCATTTGATCACTCATGCTTATTCGAAAGCCTTATTGTTCTTAGGATCCGGATCCATTATTCATTCAATGGAATCCGTTGTTGGATATTCACCAGATAAAAGTCAGAATATGGTTCTTATGGGTGGTTTAACAAAATATATTCCAATTACAAGAACGACTTTTTTATTGGGTACACTTTCTCTTTGTGGTATTCCACCTCTTGCTTGCTTTTGGTCCAAAGATGAAATTCTTAGTAATAGTTGGTTGTATTCACCAACTTTGGCAATAATAGCTTGTTTCACTGCAGGATTAACTGCGTTTTATATGTTTCGGGTATATTTACTTACCTTTGATGGGTATTTGCGTGTTCATTTTCAAAATTACAGTAGCACCAAAGATAGTTCTTCGTTCTATTCAATATCTCTATGGGGAAAAAGAATACCCAAAGGAGTCAATAGGGATTTCCTTTTATCAACAATGAATAATGGAGTCTCCTTTTTTTCAAAAAATACATCCAGAATTCACGATAATGTAAGAAATAGGATACGATACTTTAGTACTTATTTTGGTACTAAAAACACTTCCATGTATCCTCAGGAAACGGGAAATACTATGCTATTCCCTCTTCTTGTCTTAGTACTATTTACTTTGCTCGTTGGATCAATAGGAATTGATTTTGATAATGGAGTAATGGAGTTACCCATATTATCAAAATGGCTAACTCCATCAATAAACTTTTTCCAGCAAAGTCCGAATTCTTCTAGAAATTCGTATGAATTTTTAACCAATGCGATTTCCTCCGTAAGTGTAGCTATTTTGGGGCTATTCATAGCATATATTTTATATGGATCCGCTTATTCGTTTTTTCAGAATTTGGATTTCATCAATTTGCTTGTAAAAAAGAGTCCGAAAAAAACTTTCTTAGATCAAGTAAAAAAAACGATGTACAGTTGGTCATATAATCGCGGTTACATAGATATTTTCTATACTAGGGTTTTTACCTTCGGCATAAGGCGATTAACCGAATTAACGCAGTTTTTTGACAAACATGTCATTGATGGAATTACCAATGGCCTTGGTGTTGCAGGTTTTTGTATAGGCGAAGGAATTAAATATACAGGGGGAGGGCGAATATCGTCTTATCTATTCTTTTATTTATGTTATGTATCCGTATTTTTATCCATTTTTCTTTCCTAAAGAACCCCCCCATCTTCCTAAGTATTGTATAATAGTTCGGTTTTCCGCGATTTTTTCCATTCCTCTGTGTAAATAGCCCAATATGGGTTCACAATCAATAACATCTTCACCATCGAGAGTAACGATCAGTCGAAGAACACCATGCATTGATGGGTGGTGAGGACCCATATTGACTATCATGAGATCTTTTCTTGTAACCGGTAGAGTCATATCTTTTCTTCCTTAATTCATTATTCCATGAAAATTCATTATTCCATGAATTCCTCAAAACGAGGCTCATCAAAATGAAAAATCTAAGACTACTAATAAAATAATAAAATAAAATAAGAAATTCGAACGATTAAATTAATGCTCCCGAATATCCAACTGACTGATTAATTTCTTATAACGTACTCTATTTTTCTTTGACAAATAAGCCAGCAAACGTTGACGTTTTCCCAAAATTTTTCGTAGACCTCTTTGCGATAAAAAATCTTTTTTGTGTAATTCCAAATGTGAAGCAAGTCTCCGTATCTTATTGGTGAAACTGAATACTTGAAATTCAACAGAACCCCTGTTTTCTTCTTTTTCTTCTTTAACCATAAAGAAACAAATTTTTGTACCTCCTTTCTTTCTTTTTCATGTATTTTTCTGATCAGGAAAAATAAAAAATTATGTCAGTTATTTTTAAGTTATTCTAATCTCGTACACACAAAAATTTGCAATTATTCATGTACTACTTGAATTTTTATTTATTTTATCAATGCAAATTGGATTTGGATAGAAGGGGATAATACATTCTTTTATTTTAGATAGAAAAAAGGTTTTTTCTATCTAAAATAAAAGAATTTTGCTGATTTATTTATTGCTATATCCAATTTATTGAATTGATACACCATTTAATTGATATCATTTAGCAAAATGAAACACAGCATATGCATACACCTTTCGGCTGGAGAATTTCACGGGATAGAGATATGGTATAAGAAATAGGCTATTAAGTAACTCTAAATGAATTGTGGATACAGATGTATCCTTAACATACTGAAACGACTGTCATTATTCGTATCAAACCAATAGCGATTCATACAAGCTAAATCTTCTAATCAATCGGTAATTGGGCCAAAGAAAAAATTTGCATTTAATGAATTTTTTTGCATATGTATTAAGACGCTTGGCCTGATTTAGAAATTGTCCAGAGTTTTTTATGTTGTTTTCATTGCAAAATAATGGATCTCCTTCCGTAACTTTCCAATTACGAGTACGAGAATTGAAACACATTAAAATTCTCAATTCTCTACGGCGTCTAGGAGATAGATAGAATATTTTCAGGAACAAGAAAATCATAAGAATTTTTGTCTCTATTCACTACCATTCCGCGTCTTCTACTTCTATTAGTTTGTTTCTTCTTTAATGCAATAGCTATAGTTTGATATAGAATCCATTTCTCAAAGTAATCATATGGAAACCATTCTCTTATAGGAAATGGTTCGAAAATTGCTATTCCACCTTTTAGGTATCGTGAAAAATGATACCTGTGAAGATCGTGCATTTCAGTCACATTCAGATCCGTTTTTCGAGTCCATGATATAACCAAATTGGATGGATCTTCCACCAGTTTAGCTAAGAAAGAATAGATGCAGAGATCGTCATCTACCCTCTCTTCCTTAAAATCCCGTTGCCATTGAAACAGAAAACTTCGACTTCGATTTTTTCTTAGATCGGCCATCGCCGTCGGTACTATTTTGACTTTGACTCTCTCCCATATTTCGTCTCGGTCAATATCAACGTTTTGTAACTTTTCTAACCTTTTCAGTATTTTCTCTCTTGTCATATAAAGAACCCTTCCTTTCGAATTTCTAGAAAAGTATTCCCGCGGAGGAATTCTTTCTAGTCTGAATCCTCACATTTTTTTTTCTTTTTCTTCTAGAGGTGCCCTGATGCGTAAAGAAGAAAGAAACCAAGTCCTTAACGTCCAACGCCCCCTTTTCCCGAAACGCATCCCCCCCCAATCACGTTGTTCCCCCATCCTCCTTCTTAGCGAATACCCTTTCTGCGTATTAGCTACTCGTTGACTTCTTTTTCTCCAATTCGACCAATCTTTTCGATTTATTTTCTCCCAAGTGAGTCTTGCTTCTCTTTCTGGTTCCCTTGGATCTCTAGCTTTATTTGCAGCGTATTTTCGCAACCGCTCTTTTTTAGAACGCTTTTCCATCGAAATCATTTTCATCCACTTACTTTCTGGATTCATTCCCATCCAATTACAAATTGGCTTCCTTGCTTTCAAAAACCAAAAAAAGAAGTTTTTTTTTGTTCGGCGATCTGAAAGTAGAGAGTCTGCCGATAGTTAGACCCCGGCCTATAGCTTGTTAGTTTATAGGTCCTTTTGATGAGCCTTGCGATCTCTCTGAAGCTTAGTCTTCTTGCACGGGGTACTTTCACCGGTTCCTCGGGTCCTATACCGCGTGCGTATTCTTGTTTGACGGATAAGGGGGCCCTCTTAATATATAAAAATTATTCTTTTTTTTATCTGAGTCCAATGGAATTGAGTCTTTATTTTGCATCGTACAATGTTGCTTGATTTTCTTTCGCCATTTTTGCGCCATTAATCGGGACCATTTGGTCCGAGAGAAGAATGTGTATTGATAATGACTCTTTAACCAGGTTTTCCATGCAATTGTTCTAAACTTAGGAATTTTAGTACGCCCAGATTTCCAAGCAAATATTCCTCGTCTCCTACAATAATTCTGGATTTTACCCTTACTAAATGGATCGGTCTCGTGATATTATATTGAAGTAGAGGTCTCCCGGGATACTTGTTAAGTAATGGGCTTTGTGATAATTTGTAAAAAACATATGCTTAGGACAAGGAAGATAAGTCAAAATCAAAACGCTTTCTTCGCGTGTAAAATCTTATCGTGTCAAAAAAGTTCATTGATTTATTGATCATTTGGTCAATAAAAATCACAAGTTGTGAATTGCTGCTCTTCTTGTTCTTGGAAACCTTAATCATATATTGACCAAATTTTATGTATATTTGTTCAATGAACAATTTCATAAAATAAGGTGATTTACGTATTGCTCGTATATTTTTTCTTAGGAATATCTTCCAAATATCTTTCTTTGATTCTTATCTTTTATCATCACAAGCTAGAACTATCTCTTTCGTCTCTTTTGTGATTCGTTCTATTTGATTCTTGAGTACGATTATTCCATAAGAAAGATGTTTTCTTTTTTGTTCCACGATTGCATCATGTGCCCAATTCCTGGATTGGATTTGAATGATCGATTCGCGAATCATCTTTTTCTTTCTTTTTCTTCTTTTATTTGTTAATCGAAAAGGAACAAAAACATTAGTGTTGAGTTTGTCTTTATTTAGCAAGTCTTTCACACGTCCTCGAGCTGGTCCGGCTAAAAAAGGATCATATTTGTCGCGCAAATATATGCCTACCTTTTCCTCTCCGATTAGGTTTTTTAATGCTTCCTTTACTAAAGGGTCGATCTTTTTGACC